TTTTATACATGCCCAAGTGATGGAAAACAAAGAATATCTTTTACATATCCGCCCAGTTTGTCAACGTTTTTTGAAATGATACAACAGAAGATGCTTTTGTGCACGACAGAAAAGCTATCCCCAGCAGAACTGTATAATCATTGGTTTTATACCAATGAACAAAAACGAAACAACCTCATCAACGAACTTATCAATCGAATTGAAGCTCTAGACAAGGGGTCTCTTGCTATGGATGTACTCGAAAAAAGAACTAGATTGTGCAATGATGAGACTGAACAAGAATGCTTACCTAAAATATATGATCCTCTTTTGAATGGACCCCATCGTGGAACAATCAAAGAATTGTATTCAGGTTCAAACATGAACGAGTATTTAATAAACTCGATAGAAGATTCTATCGAAACTCTTTGGATAAACAAACTTCATGATATCGCTCTTCCTACTGCCCTTACTACTGATTACCGAGAATTTGAAGAAAAAATAAAAAACACTTTCAAATTAAAATTATTAAATTCAAATTGTAAATTCAAAATACAGTAAATTACTATAAAAATAAATACATAAAATAAGTAAAAGAAGAGATAAGAAGAGATTCGTCCTCCGCCTACATATTTTATAATTTCTGCTACAAATAAATTTAGAATAGCAACAGCATTCGTAATTCCATCAATTACTTGTTTATCAAAAAAATAACTTAGTTCTGCCAGCCCTCTTATACCTGTAGTTAAGGTTTTTGTATAAATAGCGTCTATGTAACCACGATTATATGACCAATTATATATAAAATTTAGTATTTTGTCCCAAATAATTCTCCTAGGCCCCATTTGAACAGATAAATTTATTAAGTTCAAATTATTAAAATTGGAATAAGCAGGCCCATAGAAAAGAAACGCTATAAATATTCCGAAATATGCTATACTGACTGAAAAAATAGCATTTATCACAAATTCATCCCAATCAAAATCATAATTTGAATGTAAAAAGTTTATTGATGGAGTTAACCATCTAGATAATATATCTAACTGAATTATTCCTTGACCAAAAGGAATTCCTATGGATCCAACGAACAAAGTAACTAAGACCAATATAAGAAGTGGTAATAACATAGTATTGTCCGATTCATAAGGATATGTGGAAATTTTTTTATTGGAAAAATTTTTTATAGTAATAAGAGGCCCCATCATATTGGTTACTACATTACCAACAATAGGATATACTTTTTTCGAAAAAACAGAAATTCTTTGATTATGATTCATTGTTGATAAAATCAAATTATTTTTTTTTACTTTTTGTCCTTTTTTTCCCCAGATAGATATTGAATGGAACACATTATTTTTTTTGCCGCTGTAATTTTTACAATTACTATTTAAATGACCTTCAAAAGTAAGTAAATACATCCGAAACATATAAAATGCAGTTAATCCTGCTGTGAAACAAGCTATTATTGCAAAAATGGGTGAATACAACCAACTATCATTAAGAATTTCATCTTTGGACCAAAAACAAGCAAGAGGTGGAATACCACAAAGAGAAAGCGTGCCTAAAAAAAATGAAATTTTTGTAATTGGGACATATTTTTTTAAACCACCCATAAGAACCATATTCTGGCTTTTATCTGGGGAATACCCAACAATAGTTTCCATTGAATGAATAATGGAGCCAGATCCTAAAAACAATAATGCTTTCGAATAGGCATGAGTGATCAAATGAAATAAAGCAGTTCGATAAGATCCCATACCTAAAGCTAACATAATATAGCCCAATTGCGACATTGTAGAATAGGCTAGACTTCTTTTAATGTCTCTTTGAGCAAGAGCTAAAGTAGCTCCTAATAGTATTGTTATTATACCTACCAAAGAAATTATATTCAGTATGTAAGGTATGACTGTAAAAAGAGGAAAAAGTCGAGCTACAAGAAAAATTCCTGCTGCTACCATAGTAGCAGCATGTATAAGAGCCGAAATAGGAGTAGGGCCTTCCATAGCATCAGGTAACCATACATGAAGAGGGAATTGCGCAGACTTGGCAACCGAACCTACAAATAATAAGGAAGCACACAAAGTAAGAAATAAAGAATTGTCCCCATTATTATCAATCAAATTATTGGCTATTTCAAACAAATCCCGAAATTCAAAACTCCCCGTTATCCAATAAAGACCTAAGATTCCTAAAAATAAAAAAAAATCCCCTACACGATTAGTTACAAACGCTTTTTGACAAGCAGTTGCGGCAAGGGGTCGTGTGAACCAAAAACCTATTAATAGATACGAACACATTCCAACTAATTCCCAAAAAATATAAATTTGTATCAAATTTGAACTAGTAACTAATCCCAGCATCGAAGCGTTAAAAAAACTAATATAAGCAAAAAATGTCAAATAGCCTTGATCATGAGACATATAATTGTCACTATAAATAAGAACCATTATTCCAACAGTAGTTATTAATATTAACATAATGGAAGTAAGCGGATCTATTAAGTGGCCTAAATCTAAAGAAAAATCATTATTTAGGGTCCAAGACCATACATATTGGTAGGATGGACTGCCATTTATTTGCTGAATAGACAGATTGGCGGAAAAAATCATAACGATACTTAGTAATAAAACACTAAGAAAAGCCCATATACGACGAATATTTTTTGTTGCCGCCGGGAAAAGAAAAAGGCCTACCCCTATTGCTATAGGAACCGGAAGGGGGACGAAAGGTATGATCCACGCATATTGATACGTATATTCCATAAAAAATAAACCTTTTTTTATTGTTAAATTGTTTCCGATTCACCAACTCTTTTATATTTAGAACGGAGCAAAAAAAAAAATCAAGATATGAAAAGACTTTAATAGAAATAGAATTAATATAGAAATAGAATTAAGAATTCTGATGATTTCCAAATAGTCAAATAAAAATGATTAAGTCTGATAAGTTATTCTTTTTTTTTTAATTAAAGATTAAGATATATGAACATAGAGAATATAATATTTTCAATCATTTCATTATTACAATAATTTAGTTTATATACATAAAACAAGTCAAAAAATTATGAAAAAAAGTACTTGATTCCGAGTATCCTATGATCCACCAATAACTCAACCCGATAAACAAAAAAACAAGGAGATTTTTTCTTATTTTCGTTAATTGATTCGGAATTAAGAATTCGGAATCATTAATCGGTTGTGAACTAGTCCGTTGGGAAACTGAGTGAGTTGCTTATATTTCTTTCAATTTTCAATAAAGCAACTTAAACTTATACTTGTGATTAATTTTATTGATGTTCGTCGATTTGTTACTCATCACTTCAGTTTGCACAGAGCTGCAATAATAATAAAAATTTCTGGTTCAAATAACATATCGTTTAATAAATTTATTACTAATGGATACTCATTTTTTCTAATTTTAATTAGATTAGATATACTTTCTTGATCCTCGATCAATTACAATTGATAGAAAGAGTTTTACAGTCTAGTTTTCTTAAATTAGGTAAGGGTTCTTAAACTTTTCGATTTCTTTTTTGAAATTACATGAAATGCAACATGGCAAAAATAGCCAATTGAAACTCTTTTTGATTCTTTTTTACCAATGGAAAGCAACTCGATTTCTATAGCCATGAATACCATGTATATATATAAATATCTTCATTCGAATATAGTTATATATATATAATACTAGTCAGTATAAATAATTCTTTCTTCAAAATATTGTATGTAAATTTTAGTAATAAAAAAATTATATATTTTTTTGAACAATAAATGTCTTCCACATTTAACTATAAAATGAATAACCTCTGCATTTTTGAATGGCGGTTCAAAAAAAGCGTATTTCTATGTCCAAAAAGCATATTCGTAAAAATTTTTGGAAAAATAAAGTGTATTGGGCAGGAATAAAAGCTTTTTCTTTAGCAAAATCCCTTTCGACCGGGAATTCTAAAAGCTTTTTTGTACAACAAACAAGTAATATATTATATAATAAAGACTTGGAAAAGTCTTGGAATAATCTTAATCGATATGAACCAACGAATTCGATAATTTATAAGATAAGAAATTACCATTAATATGGTAAACTTAATGAGATGCAATTTTCTATTGTGGTATGTTGTAGGATAACATTTTTGTGTCTACTAGACAAAGGCTCGAAAAATTAGGCACAATATATCATTTTTCTCTTTACAAAGTTTTCTCTTTCTCGTTAGTGGGTTTTTGTGGGATGGGGATTGTTATTTTCCCCATCGATTCACTTTTCACAAAAAGCATATTTTTCTTTAAAATTTTTAAAGGCTTATTGGGTTCTGGATGCCGAATATATATTCTATGTTTTAACTTAACTTTAACTATAGAATACATTAAGATACCTATCCATAAAGCACAATATGCATTCCATAATGAAAAATCGTTTTAGAAATATTGAAGACAAATTTTCACTGGTATATCTACAGCCTACTAATTGGTTTGACTAATACTTAATTAGTTTGATAAATAGTACCACGAATTATGGGTACAATTTTAATCCTAGCAATTGGCAATTTATAGTTAATCCAGTTTTCAACCTATCCAACAAACATTTTAAACCTCCTTACAATTCTAAAATTTTACAAGAACTTAAACCACACGAAAAACCATTCAGTGCGGTTTTAAAACTAACAACAATAGCCCCACCTCACACTACAATTAAGTAAGGTAATGATTATTGAACGTTTAAATAGTAATTTAAAGGAGATTTTGAATCTTTCGGCAAAATAAATATTGCATTGAATTTACTCCTCCAATCTCGACGATTAAAAATGAATGGGCTATTATGATTTCGAGCAAGCCGCTATGGTGAAATCGGTAGACACGCTGCTCTTAGGAAGCAGTGCTAGAGCATCTCGGTTCGAGTCCGAGTAGCGGCATATTTCTAAAAAAGAAATACTAGTAAAATAAATACTATAATAATTCCTATAATGGATAGAATATAATTTCAGATCTCCATTCCATTCTTGGAGGATATCTTTTTTAGGATTTTTTATGATATTTTTTACTTTAGAACATATATTAACTCACATTTCCTTGTCGATTGTTTCAATCGTACTGACGATTTATTTGATTAACTTATTAGTCCACGAAATCGTAGGATTATATGATTCGTCGGAAAAAGGGATGGTAGCCGCTTTTTTATGTATAACAGGATTATTAGTTATTCGTTGGATTTATTCGGGGCATTTACCCTTAAGTAATTTATATGAATCATTAATGTTCCTTTCATGGAGTTTATCCATTATTCATATGCTTCCTTTTTTTAGAAAACAAAAAAATCTTCTAAGTGCAATAACTGCACCCAGTGCTATTTTGACTCAAGGATTTGCCACCTCAGGTCTTTTAACTGAAATGCATCAATCCACAATATTAGTACCTGCTCTACAATCACAGTGGTTAATGATGCACGTAAGTATGATGGTATTGAGCTATGCATCTCTTCTCTGCGGATCATTATTATCAGTAGCTCTTCTAGCCATTACATTTCGAAAAAATAAAAAAAAAAATTTAAAAAAATGTAAAAACAACCATTTTAGGTCATTTTCATTTGGAAAAATTCAATACGTGAATGAAATAAGCCATGTTTTACAAAACAATTGTTTTATTTCGTTTAGAAATTATCACAGGCATCAATTAATTCAGCAATTGGATTGTTGGAGTTCTCGTGTCATTAGTCTCGGTTTTCTATTTTTAACCATAGGTATTCTTTCGGGAGCAGTATGGGCTAATGAAGCGTGGGGATCCTACTGGAATTGGGACCCAAAAGAAACTTGGGCATTTATTACTTGGACAATATTCGCAATTTATTTACATACTAGAACAAATGAAAATTTGCAAGGCTCAAATTCTGCAATTGTGGCTTCTATAGGATTTTTTATAATTTGGATATGCTATTTTGGAGTAAATCTATTAGGAATAGGGCTGCATAGTTATGGTTCATTCGCATTAACATTTAATTGAAAAAAAAAAAGCAGTTACGAATAGAATATCAAATACATAATAGGAATAGCATAAGCATAGATAACGAAAGTTTGTACGAGTTTTTGAAAATCATTTGAATCAAGTCAAATGATTTTCAAAAACTACAAAAATATTTGATTACAATTTAAGTTTATTTTATTAAGTTTTAAGTTAAAGTAAATTCATTTTTTTCACTTTTTTTTAACTTTTTTATTATAAAATAAAAACTAACTATCTATAAAAATAATTAGATATAATAGTTTCTACCTTGTCAATTGATAGTGAGAGAACGAAATCCGGATAAATACCAATACCTATTACGGGTAGAAAAATACAGATTGAAAGAAATAGTTCTCGCGGCCCAGAATCTAAAAAATGAGAATTTTGAGAATTAAATTGCTTATATCCGTAGAACATCTGACGTAACATAGATAATGAATAAATAGGAGTTAATATCATTCCAATTGCCGTTACAAAAGTTATTAGTATTTTTGGCATTAAAAGAAATTTTTGGCTCATAATTAATCCAAAAAATACTACAAATTCTGCAACAAAACCACTCATTCCAGGCAATGCAAGAGAAGCCAGCGAAAAGCTACTGAACATTGTAAATATTTTTGGCATTGGGATAGTTATTCCCCCCATTTCATCGAGATAAACAAGACGTGTTCTATCGTAACTCGTTCCTGCCAAGAAAAAAAGTGCAGCACCGATAAATCCATGAGAGATCATTTGTAAAAGGGCCCCGTTGAGTCCTGTATCAGTTATGGAACTAATTCCTATAATTATGAAACCCATATGAGATACAGAGGAATAGGCAATTCTCTTTTTTAAATTACGCTGACCCGGAGATGCTGAAGCTGCATAGATTATTTGAATTGCACCTACTATCATCAACCAGGGAGAAAATATAGAATGAGCATGGGGTAATAATTCCATATTGATACGAACCAATCCATATGCTCCCATTTTTAATAAGATTCCAGCTAAAAGCATACATGTACTGTAATGGGCTTCCCCATGGGTATCTGGTAACCATGTATGTAGAGGTATAATCGGTAATTTGATAGCATAAGCAATAAGAAATCCAAAATAGAATAGTATTTCCAATGCCACAGGATACGGCTGATTGGCTGATGTTTCAAAATTTAATGTTGGTTCATTGGAACCATATAAACCCATACCTAGAACTCCCATTAAGAGAAAAATGGAACCCCCCGCGGTGTACAAAATAAACTTTGTAGCTGAGTACAAACGTTTCTTCCCTCCCCACATGGATAAAAGTAGGTAGACAGGAATTAATTCTAATTCCCACATGATAAAAAAAAGTAAAAGATCTCGAGAAGAAAATAATCCTATTTGGCCGCTGTACATTGCTAACATAAGGAAATGGAACAATTTTGAATCTCGAGTAACTGGCCAAGCCGCTAAAGTAGCTAAAGTAGTGATGAATCCCGTGAGTAAAATGGGTCCTATGGAAAGCCCATCAATTCCCAGTCTCCAATGAAAATCAAAAAAATTTATCCATTTATAATCTTGCTCCAATTGGATTAATGGATCATCCAATTGGAAATGATAACAGAATACATAGGCCATTAGAAGTAGTTCTAATAGGCATATACAAATAGTATACCACCTAATAACCTTATTTCCTCTATGAGGGAAAAAGAAAATGAAAGTACCCGCGAATATCGGCAAAACAACAATTATAGTTAACCAAGGAAAATCATTCGTGGTAAAAACAAGATACACTTACTTTGACTTTGACCCGAAAACCCGTACTCGAGAAAAGAAAAAATTATTAGTTTTATTATTATATATATTTCTTTTCTCGAGTACGGGTTTTGTCGGTAAAGATAAAAAATGATGGATTCAAGTGGAATTTTCTCGAACGTATCAATAACCTAGACCCATGCTACGAGTTGTCTCGTGCCATAAATAAACCCGGACACTCAAAAAATCGGTTGGGCAAGCGGATTCACACCTTTTACAACCTACACAGTCTTCTGTTCTTGGAGCAGAAGCAATTTGTTTAGCTTTACACCCGTCCCAGGGTATCATCTCTAATACATCTGTGGGGCAAGCTCGTACACATTGAGTACACCCTATACATGTATCATAAATCTTTACTGAATGTGACATTGGATCTATAATTTTTTTTTAACATCATAAAATTTCGATCTAGTAAAGTAGTAAATGAATTATATATTGTAGACACCAGATGAATCAATGATTTAGTAGATTTACCAGAATCAATCTACTTCTGGATCTGCTCATGAAAGAAGGCCAAGATACTTTGATTTATTACATTTTATCAAATAGCACTATATGCTGCACATACCCATTTTTTTATTGGCAGATACTCTATATTTTTTTTTTATAAACCCTATTTATTCAACAAATTCGATTGATTGATACGAGTTGATTTTCTGTTACGATGAATTGATGAAACAATAGCTAATCCAATAGCTGCTTCAGCAGCTGCAATTGCTATAACAAAAATCGAGAAAATGTCTCCTTTTAATTGGCGACTATCAAATAAATCCGAAAATGTTACGAAATTTATATTAACTGCATTCAGTATAAGCTCAAGACACATAAGCGCTCGAACCATATTTCGACTTGTAATCAATCCATAGATACCGATGCATAATAAATAGGCACTCAAAACAAGTACATGTTCGAGCATCATTGAACAACTCCTCATCAATCTCGATTCATTTCAATATGAACAACAATTTAACCGATTCAATTGACTAAAATAGAATTAAAAAAGTACGCAAAAAGGTATTGGTAATAGAAAATAGATATAAATATAGAAAAATTCCGTTTTTTTTTTTTTTTATACTTTATCTTTATATTTATATATTTATACATGAACAATAAAAAAAATATTTTAAAGAAGAAAAGAACAAGTCTATATTAATTTAATTAATATAATTTTATATTATTAAATTTCGAAACATTTAGTACTGACGAGCCATAGCAATTGCACCGATCAAGGCAACTAAAAGAATTATCGAAATAAGTTCAAATGGAAGAAAAAAATCTGTTGATAAATGAATCCCAATTTGTTGACCATTATTTATCAAGTCCTGCTCTATAATCTGGTTTGACCTTGTAGTCCAAATAATACCGTACCATGACGTATCTGGGATAGTAGTAATTAATGAAAAAAAAATACTTGTACAAACCAGTGAAGTGACTCCATCTCCAACAGTCCAAAGATAGAAATCTTTGTAATATTCTGAACCATTCATAAACATCACGGCAAATACAATTAATACATTTATTGCTCCCACATAAATAAGGAGCTGTGCAGCAGCTACAAAATGGGAGTTCGATGGAATATGGAATAAGGATGTACAAACAAGAACCAATCCCAACGAAAAGGCAGAAAAAATTGGATTGGTAAGTAATACCACTCCTAGACTTCCCACTATAAGACCAAATCCCAAAAAAACTAAAAGAAAATCATGTATTGGTCCAGGCAAATCCATTCTATGTAAAATAAAAGATAAATTAAGTAGAAATTTTTCATGACCTTATTGAACAAACAAAAAAAAAAGAAGAGGTTACCTATTTTTTGATACCCTTCTAATTGAATTAAATCAATATAGGGTCGTGTGTGGGTTGATGTAGATATGTTTATTTATTATATGAATGATTGAATACCATTTGTTTATCTGAAAGTTTCGTTCAAAATTGCATTTTAAAAATTTCTCGATTCAATTATTTAAATTATTTTGAGTATAGAATAATTATTCTATTTTCTTTTTTTTTTTTATTTATATATTATAATTACAGATATGATATTTATATATATATACTGTATGTAATGTAGTATTTTAATATACAGAGAATAGATAAATATATTTTTATGAATATATGAAAATCATTACTCTCAACCCCTTTAGGATTTTTAGTTATTGTCTAAGCAAAATAAAATGAAGGAAGCTTCGCTACTTTCAATCAAAACGGAATCTTAGTAATTGGTAATTGTTCTTGAATCAAGTGGTTTAGCCGTGCCT